TTTTTGGATAGAATCAAAAGACCCCCCCGCTTCTCGTTTGATATATCCGAAATCGTTAAAGTGATTTTTCCAAATTGGACAGGCAAGGTAGGAGTAGAATCCGAAATTGTGGAGTATATAGACGAAGAAACAAAAAAAGAAGAGAAAAACAAAAAAGAAGAGAGTATAAGAAAGGAGCAAACGCGGATAGAGATAGCGGAGGCATGGGATACCATTCCATTTGCGCAAATAATAAGGGGATCCATGTTAATAACTCAATCTATTCTTAGAAAATATATTGTATTGCCTTCATTGATAATAGCCAAAAATATTGGACGTATGTTATTATTGCAATTTCCTGAATGGTTTGAGGATATACAGGAATGGAATCGAGAAATGCATGTTAAATGTACCTATAATGGTGTCCAATTATCGGAAACAGAATTTCCGAAAAATTGGTTGACAGATGGTATTCAGATAAAAATCCTATTTCCTTTCTACCTGAAACCTTCGCACAAATCAAAACTACAATCCTCTGATAGAAATCTAATGAAAACGAAAAAACAAAAAGATGATTTTTGTTTTTTAACAGTTTGGGGAATGGAAACTGAACTTCCTTTTGGTTCTCCCAGAAAACGATATTCCTTTTTTGAGCCCGTTTTTAAGGAACTAGAAACAAAAATTGGAAAATGGAAAAGGGCCTATTTATTAGCTCTAAGAGTTTTAAAAGGAAAAAAAAAAATTGTTTCTTTTGAAACAAAAAAATGCATTATCGAAAGTTATTTATTTATAAAAAAAATAATAAAAGGACTTTCAAAATTCAATCCAATTCTATTATTTAGCTTAAGAAAAGTATCTGAATCGAATGAAATGAAAAACGAAAAAGATTCTAGAATCAGCAATCAAATAATTCATGAATCCTTTAGTCTACTTCAATCTCAAAATTGGACAAATTCTTCACTGACAAAAAGGAAGGATCTGACTGGTAGAACAAGCACAATTCGAAATCAAATAGAAAGAATTACAAAAGAAAAAAAAAAAATACCCCCAGCAGGACTATATATTAGTCCTACGGAAAAAAGTTATAATGCTAAAAGGTTCGAATCGACAACAAATATTTGGCAAATATTAAAAAGAAGAAATGTCCGATTAATCTCTCAATTAGATTGTTTTATAAAAATTTTCCTCGAAAGAATATACATAGATATACTTTTATCTATTATTAATATTCCCAGACTCAATACACAATTTCTTCTTGAATCGATAAAAAAAATGACGGATAAACCCATTAATGAAGCAAATCAAGAAAGGCTTAATACAAAAAATAAAAATACAATTCACTTTATTTCAACTATTTCAACTCTAAAAAGATCAATTAATAGTATTAGAAATAGGACAAATTTACATAGTTTTTGTGACTTATCCTATTTGTCACAAGCATATGTATTTTACAAATTATCACAAACCCAAGTTAGTAACTTGTATAAATTAAGATCTCTTTTTCAATATCACGGAATGTCTTTCTTTATTAAGTCTGAAATAAAAGATTCCTTTGAAACACAAGGAATACTTCATTCTAAATTAAGTCATAAGAAACTTCCGAATTCTGAAATGAATGAATGGAAAAACTGGTTAAAGGGACATTATCAATACGATTTATCTCGTATTAAATGGTCTGGATTAATACCACAAAAGTGGAGAAATAGAGTTAATCTACGTCATAAAAATCCAAATTCCAAATGGGATTCATATGAAAAAATTCAGTCCAAAAAAAAGGGGGATTCTAGAAATCCTGAAGTATATTACTTATTGAATCAAAAAGAGAATTTTCAAAAAAACTCTAGATATGATCTTTTATCATATAAATCTATTAATTTGAATTATGAAAACAAGAGGGACTCGTCTATTTCTAAATCAAGCTTTCAAGTACAATTAAATAAGAACGAAGATATTTCTTATAATTCCAACACACATAAACAGAATTTTTTTGATATATGGAGGAGTATTCCTATTAATAATTATGCCGATATTAGATATATGGAAAAAAATCCCGATAGAAAATATTTTGATTGGAAAATTCTCAATTTTGATCTTAGACAAAAAGTCACTATTGAGTCCTGCATCAAAATCGATACCAAGAGTAATCAAAATACTAAGATTGATACTAACAACTATCAAATAATTGAAAAAATTGATAAAGATAAAAACGGCCTTGTTTATCTTACGCTTTCGAAAAAGCTCCAAATCAATTTACCAAATCCCCCAAAAGGCTTTTTGGATTGGATGGGAATGAATGAAGAAATACTAAATCGTCCTATCTCAACCCTGGGACTTTGGTTCTTCCCAGAATTTGTCCTACCTTATAATCTATATAAAATCAAACCATGGGTTATACCAAGTAAAGTCCTTCTTTTAAATTGGAATCTAAATGAAAATGCTCTTAGTGAAAAGAAAAACATCGAAGGAAACCAAAAAGGGGCATGTGTTTCAAATAAAAAAATAAAGAATCAAAATAGAAATCAAAAAGAAAAAGAATCTGTCGAAAGCAAAAAAGATCTTAGATCAAATGTACAAAAACAAGGGAATCCTGGATCTGTTCCTTCAACAAACCACGAAAAAGATATTGAAGATCCTTATGCAAGAAAGAAAAAATACAAAAGTAATACAGGAGCCGAACTAGATTTATTCCTAAAACGTTATTTACTTTTTCAATTGAGATGGGGCGATGCTTTGAATCAAAGAATGATCAATAATATAAAAATATATTGTCTCCTGCTTAGGCTGATAAATCCACGAAAAATTACTATATCCTCGATTCAAAGAAGAGAAATGAGTTTGGATATAATGCTGATTCAGAAGAATTTAAGTCTTGCAGAATTGATCAAAAGGGGGGTCTTGATTATCGAACTCACGCGTCTGTCTGTAAAAAATGATGGACAATTTATTATGTATCAAACCTTAGGTATTTCGTTGGTTCATAAGAGTAAGCACCAGACTAATCAAGGATATAGAGAACAACCCTATGTTGATAAGAATGGTTTTGATTTGCTTGTTCCCGAAACCATTTTATCGCATAGACGTCGTAGAAAGTTGAGAATTCAAATTTCTTTCAATTCAAAGAATAGGAATAAAAATTCAATATTTTGTACTGAGAACAACTGCAGTCAATCTTTGGATAAAGGGAATCATCTTGATAAAGATAAGAATGAATTAATTAAATTCAAATTTTTTCTTTGGCCTAATTATCGATTAGAAGATTTAGCTTGTATGAATCGCTATTGGTTTGATACAAATAACGGCAGTCGTTTCAGTATGTTAAGGATACAGATGTATCCGCGGTTGAAAAGTTGTTGATAGTCCATTTTTCCTATATATATGCTATACCCTCCGGGGTATATGAAAGTCAAGATATTCACACGCCCCGTCTTCTATGCCATTCTAATATATGATACGAAGACTAAAACCGCTGAGGTATCAATTAGACCTACAAATCAATTAACAGAATCTTCTTCATTTTAGGTCTAAATTATGCCATGCACAAATGAACCCCCTTCTTTCTTTTTCTGAATAAAATGAAATTGAAACCTGGATGGATTAATATGAGTTGATAAAATTAGGAGTTCATAAAGAAATTCAGATTCTAAGGAAATTCAGATTATTGTATATAACACAGTAAAATTACTGGCATTATTATTACTCATCGGTAAAATACATATCTGTAAAAGCGGAAGAGGGAAAATCTTTTATGGTAAAAAATGCATTCATTTCGGTTATTTTAGAAAAAGAAAAAAGGGGATCGGTTGAATATCAAGTATGCAGTTTTACCAATAAGATACGGAGACTTACTTCACATTTGGAAGTGCACAAAAAAGACTATTTATCTCAGAGAGGTTTGCGAAAAATTTTAGGAAAACGTCAACGGCTGTTGGCTTATTTGGCAAAAAAAAATAGAGTACGTTATAAAGAATTAATAGGTCAGTTGAGTATTCGAGAGACAAAAACTTGTTAATTAGAAGAACCGTTTTAAGTACTCTTCCTTATTTTATTTTTTATTTGGTATTTGGATAAACTTCTTTTAACTTTCATCAATTCATGGAAGAATGAATGGGTAAAAAACTTATGACTGTACCAGCTACAAGAAAAGACCTTATGATAGTCAATATGGGGCCTCACCACCCATCAATGCATGGTGTTCTTCGACTCATCGTTACTCTAGATGGTGAAGATGTTATTGACTGTGAACCTATATTAGGTTATTTACACAGGGGGATGGAGAAAATTGCGGAAAATCGAACAATTATACAATATTTGCCCTATGTAACACGTTGGGATTATTTAGCTACTATGTTCACAGAAGCAATAACTGTAAATGGGCCCGAACAATTAGGAAATATTCAAGTACCTAAAAGAGCTAGTTATATCAGAGTCATTATGTTAGAGTTGAGTCGTATAGCTTCCCATTTGTTATGGCTTGGCCCTTTTATGGCAGATATTGGTGCACAGACCCCTTTCTTCTATATTTTTCGAGAAAGAGAATTGATATATGACCTATTCGAAGCTGCTACTGGTATGCGAATGATGCATAATTATTTTCGTATCGGGGGAGTAGCTGCTGATCTACCTTATGGCTGGATAGATAAATGTTTGGATTTTTGTGATTACTTTTTAACGAGGGTTGCTGAATATAAAAAGCTTATTACACGGAATCCTATTTTTTTAGAACGAGTTGATGGCGTGGGCATTATTCGAGGAGAAGAAGCGATAAATTGGGGTTTATCGGGACCAATGCTACGGGCTTCGGGAATCCAATGGGATCTTCGTAAAGTTGATCATTATGAGTGTTACGATGAATTTGATTGGGAAGTTCAATGGCAAAAAGAAGGGGATTCATTAGCTCGTTATTTAGTACGAATCGGTGAAATGACAGAATCCATAAAAATTATACAACAGGCTCTGGAAGGAATTCCAGGAGGGCCCTACGAGAATTTAGAAATACGACGTTTTGGTAGAGTAAAAGATTC